TCGAGAAGGGCTTAGTCGACCTAATCGTACCACGTAATCTTTTAAAAAGCGTTGTTACTGATTTCTTGCAGTTCCACGGCTTCATTCCTGTGAAGTAAAATTCAATCAAGTAGAGTACGCCAAATTCAACTAGTCCAGTTAACTATTTGATTTTGATTTGTAGGAAACAAGAGGTCATTTTTTTTCTTTGGCGACCTAAGATCTAATTGGAAAAAGAAAAATTGTGGATAACTCTTTTTTTGACTTTTTGACCCAGCTTACCGATTACTAATTAAGTTAAGAAGTAACTAGCAACTCATCCCTTTATCCGGGTGAGTTGCTCCTTTTGTGAAATTTGGCAAATAAAACGTATTTTGTCTTACGTATATAATCCGATTCAAATATTCAAATATCGAAAAGATAGACGTTTTTATCTTTCTCCATCTCCCAAATCGAATTCGAATATGTAAATGAATAAATGAGTCATATCATAAAATTATAAAAGATAGTGTAATAAAGTATCAATTTCCATCTTTCGATAATTTCTAAGAAACTCTTTCTTTATGAAATTATAAGATAAGACAAGAACAAAACACAAAGAAATGAAGAAAAATAAGAAATCATACATACCTTTCATATAGAAAGACGAATAAGTCTAAGAAATTTAGAACTAACTAAATGGACTTATTCTATAGATCTGCTTTAGATACTTATATCTCTACTAAGAATTTTAAAATTCATTATTCAATTATTCATTAGTATTATTGCAGTAATTGAGAATTACTACTACTAACTACAAATTCATAATAATAATTAGAATTCTTAATTCTAATTATTATTATTAGAAATCTAAAATATTCAAAAAAAAAATAACAGGTGCAAATAGTCAATCGAGGTACCCCATTTTATGACAACTTTCTATTTTCCCTCTATTTTTGTGCCTTTAGTAGGCCTAGTATTTCCAGCACTTGCAATGGCTTCTTTATTTCTTCATGTTCAAAAAAACAAGATTGTTTAGAGCCAGGGGCTCATCTGTTTTTTTGAAACTAAGATTTGTAGCATAATTTTTTCGAGAAATGGGGTCTAAACTATTTTTTCCGCCAAAAAAGTGCTTATGTCTGCAGAAAATTATCTATAGGTAAATGAATTCTAGCTGGTTTCAACAGGATCATTTGATTTGATGACTAAAATGTGTAAAGTTGGTGGATCTAGGTGTATATCAATATGTATATTTGGATCATATGTATGGAGGGTATGTTATTATTATTTTAGATCGAACCAATTTGATGAATTACTCCTTACTACTTATAAATTTATAAATGGTTCATCTCAAACTAGTCCTAGTTCCTATCAAACTAGGACTAGTTGATGAGAGTTCCTTTCGAAACACAAAAGGAAAGTCAAAATAATTTTGGGTATTCTCCCAATTCCAATAAAATGAAATCAGATCAAGTATGAGTTGGCGATCAGAACATATATGGATAGAAGTTATAACGGGATCTCGAAAACTAAGTAATTTTTGCTGGGCCCTTGTCGTTTTTTTAGGTTCATTAGGATTCTTGGTGGTTGGAACTTCTAGTTATCTTGGTAAAAATTTGATATCTTTTTTTCCGTCTCAGCAAATCATTTTTTTTCCACAGGGGATCGTGATGTCTTTCTACGGGATTGCGGGTCTCTTTATTAGTTCCTATTTGTGGTGCACAATTTCCTGGAATGTAGGTAGTGGTTATGATCGATTCGATAGAAAGAAAGGAACGGTGTGTATTTTTCGTTGGGGATTCCCTGGAAAAAACCGTCGCATATTCCTTCGACTCCTTATAAAGGATATTCAATCCATTAGAATAGAAGTAAAAGAGGGTATTTATGCTCGCCGTATCCTTTATATAGATATTAGAGGTCGGGGGACTATTCCGTTGACCCGGACTGATGAGAATTTGACTCCGCGAGAAATTGAACAAAAAGCTGCAGAATTGGCCTATTTCTTGCGCGTACCAATTGAAGTCTTTTGAGAAAAAAAGGAATTGGGCTGAAGAACGAATGTTTTGTCAGCAGGAGGAAAAAATACAATAACAATAATCTTTTTTCTATAAGAAAAGATTTTCGGAAGTTTCACCTGAACGTTCAGTCGAGTCAAAGCCGGCCTATATGCTCTGGAACAACTATAAATATAAAACAAAACTCTTTTTTCTTCATTTGAATTCGAAGCGAAGTCTTAGTCTATTTCTGTATTCTCTCTAGATATTGAAAGAAAAGAAAAAAATAGATTTGATACCTTGTCTAGAACTCACGAGTGAAAAAACTATTAGATCACAGAGAGTCGACCGGGTTAATTAATAATTCACAGACGAAAAATGGCTAAAAAGAAAGCACCCACCCCCCTTTTGTATCTTGCATCTCTAGTCTTTTTGCCCTGGGGGATTTCTCTCTCATTTACGAAAAGTTTGGAATCTTGGATTACTAATTGGTCAAATACTGGTCAATCCGAAATTTTTTGGAATGATATTCAAAAAAAAAATATTCTCGAAAAGTTCCTAGAATTAGAGGAAATCCTCCTGTTAGACGAAATTTTCAAGGAATACTCGGAGACACATCTACAAAAGTTTTCTACAAGAATCCAAAAAGAAACGATCCAATTAATCACGATACACAACGAAGATCGTATCCATACGATTTTGCACTTATCAACAAATATAATCTGTTTTGTTATCCTAAGCGTCTATTCTATTTTAGGTAATGAAGAACTTGTTATTCTTAACTCTTGGACTCAGGAATTCCTATATAATTTAAGTGATACAATAAAAGCTTTTTTGATTCTTTTAATAACGGATTTATGTATCGGATTTCATTCACCCCACGGGTGGGAGCTAATAATTGGTTCTGTCTACAAAGATTTTGGATTTGTTCATAATGAACAAATTCTATCTGGTCTTGTTTCCACCTTTCCAGTTATTCTGGATACTCTTTTTAAATATTGGATTTTCCGTTATTTAAATCGTGTATCTCCGTCACTAGTAGTTATTTATCATTCAATGAATGATTGAAAAATGATCCACCAATAGTAATCTAATCCAAAAACTTTCTATCCGGTGGATTTTGCATTCCAGAGTATTTCAGTCAAATTCTAGTAAATCGCAGAATCGTGGACAGGGACTTGTACTAGCGACCTATCCCAATTTATTGTAGAAATTTTCGGATCAATGATTAGACTATGCAAACTATGCAAACTCGAAATACTTTTGTTTGGATAAAGGAACAGATTTTTCGATCTATTTCCGTATCACTGATGATATGTATCATCACCCATACGTCGATTGCAGGTGCATATCCCATTTTTGCACAGCAGGGTTATGAAAATCCACGAGAGGCAACCGGGCGTATTGTATGTGCCAATTGCCATTTAGCTAACAAGCCAGTGGATATTGAGGTTCCACAAGCGGTACTTCCAGATACTGTATTTGAAGCAGTTGTTCGAATTCCTTATGATAAGCAAGTGAAACAAGTTCTTGCTAATGGTAAGAAGGGCGGTTTGAATGTGGGGGCTGTTCTTATTTTACCGGAGGGTTTTGAGTTAGCTCCTTCCGACCGTATTTCTCCCGAGATGAAAGAAAAAATAGGAAATTTGTCTTTTGTGAACTACCGCCCTGCTAAAAAAAATATTCTTGTGATAGGGCCCGTCCCCGGTCAGAAATATAGTGAAATCACGTTTCCTATTCTTTCTCCCGACCCCGCTACTAAGAAAGATGTTCATTTCTTAAAATATCCTATATACGTAGGAGGGAATAGGGGAAGGGGTCAGATTTATCCCGACGGAAGCAAGAGTAACAATACCGTTTATAATGCGACGGGCGCGGGTATAGTAAGTAAAATCATCCGAAAAGAAAAGGGAGGATATGAAATATCCATCACAGATCCGTCGGATGGACGTCAAGTGGTTGATATTATCCCTCCAGGACCGGAACTTCTTGTTTCCGAGGGTGAATCCATCAAATTGGATCAACCATTAACCAGTAATCCAAATGTTGGTGGATTTGGTCAGGGAGATGCCGAAATAGTACTCCAAGATCCATTACGTGTCCAAGGTCTTTTGTTCTTCTTGGGATCTGTTGTTTTGGCACAAATCTTTTTGGTTCTTAAAAAGAAACAGTTTGAGAAAGTTCAATTGGCCGAAATGAATTTCTAGACTCGCGAATTTATCGACATCAAGTTCGTAATAAAGAACCCACTTCTTATTGTCGATTATGTAGGATTAAAAAAAAACAAATGCAATTCTGAAAAACCTTTTATTTACTTTATGATTTTTTTTAGCCAAATTTGATTAGTACGACTATGTGATTTTGTCTAGATTTCAATGGGAGGCATTTGATTCAATTTCAACTAGAATCCAATTGGTATAGATATTCGTATTAATATATAAATATACTAAACGGGTATATAGAACGAACTAGAAATGTGGGAAAAAAAAGTCTAGGAGGGATTATTCGTCTTCCTACTCTTTCGACACAAGAAATCCTTTTCTTGTGTCGAAAGAGTAATGATTTTGGATTATGTTCGTAAAAAATGCCTAGTCTTGGTGTCGGTTTTCCAGATGTATCAGAACTTTTTTTATTACATACAATAAAATTACATTACAATAGAGTAGTAGACAAAAAAAGGGGGACAGGTGCATTTTCATTTTATTAATGAATGAAATTCTATTTAATTAAATGAATTAAATAGAACTTATTCATCAATGAACTTTGCATTTTTCTGAAATAGTAAAAAAAAAAAACGAAATATAAATACTATAAATAGAAATAAATAGAATATAACTAGAGTAAATAGAGTATAGAAAGTATTTGTCGAATCGACAGAAATATAGATTACGCTAAGTTGCGTAATTTTCCCTTTCGTCTAACTTGGAAAGGATCCATAGATCCTATCAAGATCAAAGAACGGGTCTTTTGAATTTGGAATCAATAAATAAACAATAAAGTGCATTTTTAAAAATGCACTAGAGAATGGGCTTTTTTGCAACAGCCGAA